GGCATAATTTTATGAAAATTTAAGTGTTGACATGTTTCGTAAGGGGCCCCCTAATGAAATTAAGAAAAGGGGGCAAATCTCATTTTTGGATTTTGTTTTTGCTGAAGGTATTTTGACGGATACATCTCGACAAAATTACTTAATTCATAACACAAAAATGCATTGTGCAAAAATCCATAGTTCCATTCCTTTTTTGGATAGATACGGTACCCGAAAACAAAAGAAGGAGTAATAAAAAATAGAAAAATTATTATTAATTTAATATATAATTTTTAATATAAAAAAATGAATAGAAATCAAATCGAAAAAAAAAGAGATTAAGATATCTCAAATAAGATATAAAGAAAGAAGGCTTTTTTCAAGCCCTACTTTTTGTTCTTTTTGTTTATGCGATGTAACATAAACATAATAATTCTATTTTGTGAATTGGGGAGAGATGGCTGAGTGGACTAAAGCGTCGGATTGCTAATCCGTTGTACGAATTTTTGTACCGAGGGTTCGAATCCCTCTCTTTCCGTTTCCGTTGATTGATGATTTGGCATTTTTTTATTTTGAACTTATGGAGCTTCTTTTTTTTGTTTTCCTTCCTTGTTTGTTTCATTTTTTTACTAGTTAAAGATGTAAAATAGATAGAAAAACGAAAAAGATTTCAAAATCCAGCACAAGGAAGGAAAACACATAAAACAAAAAAGATTTTCTTATTCTTCACGTCCTGGATTACGTCCTGGATCGTTAGATAGGAATCCGAAGATGAAAAGAGAAACAAAGAAAATCACTATCGTGTAAACAAATAGTTTTAGAGTAAGCATTACAAAATCTCCAAGATAATTAAAAAAAAAAACGACAGAGAAAGAGAATCGATTCTCTTCTATTTCACATTATGTTTATGTTTCCTTTGATACTAAGTTTCTAAGAAATTAAGTGATTTCGAGGAAATCAAAAAAATTAGGAAATTGATTTGTAGTAAGAGTCGAGCCTTTTATTACCATTACCAAAAATTTTCTTTCATATCCACAATCGATATCCAGGTATTGGTGGTGGACTCAAATCTAATAATTTGATTTTGATTTTTTAATGGAAAAAACGGAAATGATGAGATGGTCCGGATTTTTCTTGTCTATCAAAAAATTTCAATATTGGAATCAAGGATTCACACTGTAAGACTTATCTGATCTTAGAAAATGTTAAAATGTTCGAATTTTTGTTTTCGAATAAATTCTGAATTTTTTTAGGACATTATTCAAATTAAAGATCTCATCGAAAACTTACGGCAGCTTGCCAAACAAAAGCTAAGAGAAGAAAGAGTAGGGGTATGACTGGCATAATATCTACAATTGGATTCAAAAAAGCGTAAGCTTCAGGTAATTTCGCCAAGAAAAAACTACTTGAATAAAGGGCAGAGTGAATACAAATACAGACCAAGCTAAAGATATTAAGCATAACAAAAATGTTGTTCTTTAAGAAAATGAATTGTATTTTTGCTTTTTTTGAATTCGAATTTTTTTTTATTGTATATTATTATATATTATAATATATTATATATCATATATTATATGATTAATTATATATGATTAATTATTATTATAATTTTTATTTATTATACTTTTATATTAAGAATTCAATATTAAAATTAAAGAAAAAATCAAAGAATTATAAAGAAATATATTTATAAAAAAGTTATAAAGAAATATATTCTAGAATATATTATATTCTATAAGAATAATAAAATAGAAAAAGAATAATAAAATAGAAAAAGAATAATAAAATAGAAAAAGAATAATAAAATAGAAAATCATTTTAAAAATGGATATTAATTGAAATATAAATAATTCAAATATTGAATTCATATTTATTACCCATTTAGTAATATTCATATCTATAATATCTATAATGAATATTACTAAATGAGTAATAAAACGAAAAAAATGAATCAAATAAGATCAGACCCCCCAATCCTTTTTTGATTTGAACTTATCCAGTTCAAAATCTTTGCATTCTGAAATCAAAAATAGAAGAAATCATACTTTCATACAATATCTTAATTGAATTCTATGTAATGATCAATAAATTGTAATGATCAATAAATTCAGTTTAATTCGATATCTATGCATATCAAAATCCTAGCAACAAATTATTCTATAGAGAATAAGTTTATAACTGGAATTGACGAACAACCAATAATAGTATTTATTAGTGTCGAATCGAAAATGGGGCGTGGCCAAGCGGTAAGGCAACGGGTTTTGGTCCCGTTATTCGGAGGTTCGAATCCTTCCGTCCCAGATGATATTTATTCATGATATATACCTATTTGAATATAAATTGTATATCCGAATAAAGATTACCCCTTATTTTTTTATTCATTTCAAAAAATCTAATCATTAAAAATCGAATATTAAATTCGATTTTTTTCAAAAAAAAAAAATTCCAGCACATATAGTTACATATATAGTGAAATAAGACTCTGGGTTTTCAAGAAAAAAAGAATTTTTTTTGAATACCCACTCGCTCGTTATTATTATCAATTATTAATTTTAGTGATTGGATTTATATACTTATTCTATTTAAAATTATATTAAATATAATTTTTTATTGATATTAACTAAATGACATAGAATATGAAAAAGAAAGTATTTATATGATTTTTCATGAAATGACTATCCATCTATTCTATTTTCATGTAAATAGAGGAAAAAAGCTCCATGAAAAAATGGTGGGTAAATTCAATGCTGTTTCATAGTAATAGAGAATTAGAATACAGGTGTGGTTTAAGTAAATCACTAGATAGTTTTGGTCCTATTGATGAAAATACCGGTGTAAGTGAAGACCTCCCAATTTTAACTGATATGGATAAAAACATTCATAGTTGGAATAGTGAGAATTCTAGTTACAGCAATGTTGATTATTTCAGGAACATACGGAATTTCCTATCGGATAAAACTTTTTTAGTTATGGATAGTAAGAGGAAGAGTTATTCCATATATTTTGCTATTGAAAATCACATTTTGGAGATTGACAATGATCATTCTTTTCTAAATGAACCAGAAAGTTTTTTCTCTAGTTATAAGAATTCTAGCTATTTGAAGAATGGCTCTAAGAGTGATGATGATTATTCCATGTATGATACGAAATCGAATTGGAATAATAACATTAATAGTTGCATTGAGAGTTATCTTCGTTCTCAAATCTGTATTGATAGTTACATTTTAGGTGATAGTGACAAATACAATGACAGTGAGTTTAATAGTTACATTTATGGTAAGGTCAGAAATAGTGGTGAAAGCAAGAGTACTAGTATAATAACTAGCACGAATGAGACAAATACAAATGATAGTGATTTTACAAAAAGAGAAAGTTCTAATGATCTCGATGAGACTCAAAAATATAAGCATTTGTGGATTGAATGCGAAAATTGTTATGGATTAAATTATAAGAAAATTTTGAAATCAAAAATGAATATTTGTGAACACTGTGGATATCATTTGAAAATGAGCAGTTCAGATAGAATCGAACTTTCGATTGATCCTGGTACTTGGAATCCTATGGATGAAGACATGGTTTCTCTGGATCCCATTGAATTTCATTCGGAAGAGGAACCTTATAAAAATCGTCTTGATTCTTATCAAAAAAGGACAGGATTAAAGGAGGCTGTTCAAACAGGCACAGGTCAACTAAACGGTATTCCTGTAGCAATTGGTATTATGGATTTTCAGTTTATGGGGGGTAGTATGGGATCCGTAGTGGGTGAGAAAATAACCCGGTTGATCGAATATGCTACCAATCAACTTTTACCTCTTATTATAGTATGTGCGTCCGGAGGAGCGCGTATGCAAGAAGGTAGTTTGAGCTTAATGCAAATGGCTAAAATCTCTTCTGCTTTATATGATTATCAAATCAATCAAAAGTTATTCTATGTATCGATACTTACATCTCCTACTACTGGTGGGGTGACAGCTAGTTTTGGCATGTTGGGAGATATCATTATTGCTGAACCAAATGCTTACATTGCATTTGCGGGTAAAAGAGTAATTGAACAAACGTTGAATAAGGAAGTGCCCGAAGGTTCACAATCAGCTGAATTTTTATTCCAAAAGGGCTTATTTGATTCAATTGTACCACGTAATCTTTTAAAGGAGGTTCTAACTGAGTTATTTCAGTTCCATGGTTTCTTTCCTTTGATTCAAAATGAAAAATAAAGCAGACCCTAAAATCCTTTTTTTTTTTTTTCAATTTTGAACTTCAAATAAAATCAAATTATGACACACAAGAGCAAAGTAATAAGATAATAATAGAAAAAGACTAAGAATAATAATAAGAATAATAAAAAGGTGTATTATCATACACATGTTTCTTGTAGAAATAGTGGGCGAAATTCATCCAGTTATTTAGTTCTACATTCCTTAATATTTAATAATTATTTTGTGCTTTTGATTCTTAATAAATCTTATTCATTTTTTTTATTATTGATTTATTCTATTCTATACTTATTATGTATACTCACTATATAGAGTATAATATATATATATTAGTTTATTATCTAGATAGTCATATATATTCATTTAGCTATACTTAACTTAGTATAATTTTTTCAATAGACTTAGTATAAGTCTATATGAATATGAATTCGAATGCTTATAGACTATCTTTATTACAATATAATAATAATCAAAATATGAAATTAATATAACAAAAATATTAATCTAACAATCAACAAAAAAGAACAGGTACAAATATAAAATTGAGGTACCCATTTTATGATAAGCTTACCTTCCGTTTTTGTTCCTTTAGTGGGCCTTGTATTTCCGGCAATTGCAATGGCTTCTTTATTTCTTTATGTTCAAAAAAACAAGATTTTTTAGATACGGGCAGTAGGGACAAATCTCATATATTTTTTTAGATAAAGTCAAATTTATTTTCTTGGATTTGTTATTCTGTTCCATTTTTTATAACTATTCCATTAAAAAAAAAACAAGAGAAAAGGAAAATACTAATATCATATAAGCCTTAATAAGATTAGGAGGATTTAATCTAACAATCAACAAAAAAGAATAGGTACTAATATAAAATTGAGGTACCATTTTATGCTTATGGTAGATGTTTTTTTGCCTTTAGTGGGGCTAGTATTAATTGTAACAGCTGGTTTATTGGTTCATGTTCAACAACACATTTTTGGGGGGTCAGGACACCTTATGCGTCGCTACCAAGAACAAGAACACACATGGATCTACACTATACCAGGGGCCCGAAAACCAATCAATTTCTTCTGGGCTTCTTTCACTCTTTTAGGTTCATTAGGGGTGTTATTTATTTCAGCTTCCAGTTTTTATGGTAGGAATTTTTTCTCTTTCAATTCGTCCGAATTTGTAGTTCCTTTTTTGCCACAAGGGGCCACGCTGACTTTCTATGGAATCGCGGGTCTCTTTGTAAGTTTTCATTGGTGGATTCTAATTTTTTGGAATGTGGGTAGTGGTTATAATCTTTACGATAATCAAATTGGAATGGTGTGGTTTTTTCGTTACGGATTTCCTGGAGAAAATCGCTGTATTCTTTCCCACGTCCGTGTAGAAGATATTCTGGCCCTCCAATTTTACGCTAACCCAGAACCTCGTACTGGTGTCCTTTATATGTACACCAGAGAACAGGGGGCCATTCCCTTGACTCCTGTTGATGTTTATTATGATAGGACTCCGCGCGCCAGCGTTTTCGAAACAGCTTCGGACTTGGCCGCATTCTTGGATGTACCTTTGGAAATAATTGTATAAAAAAAATTCGAAAAAGAAATGCTTTCTCTAAGAAAGCATTTCTTTTTCGAATTTTTTCAATTTTTAATTGATAGCTTTTGAAACAATATTTTTCTTCTTCATTCGAATTGGCAGTGGATTCTTTTATTTTCTTATTTGATTTCTGTATTCTTTTGTATTCTTTTTTCCAAATTAAAGGAAAGAACTAACTTCCGAATTACAAATAAAAAAAGCGAGAATAGATTATTCCATTTCTCTGAATAAATTAGAAATGGATATATATATAGGCTCTATTACTTGGAATAGAACTTATGCTTGATAGAAAGATTATTATCATATATAGTTGACAAATGAGATGAAGCTGAGTTCATTAAAGACGAAAAATGGCAAAAAAGAAAGCATTCATTCCCCTTCTATGTCTTACATCCATAGTCTTTTTGCCCTGGTGCATCTCTTTTATATTTAAGAAAAGTCTGGAATCTTGGGTTACAAATTGGTGGAATACTAAACAATCCGAAATCTTCTTGAATATCATTCAAGAAAAAACTATTTTAAAGAAATTCATAGAGTTCGAGGAACTGTTCCTCTTGGAGGAAATGCTAAAGGAATACCCTGAAACACGTTTACAAAACCTTCGTATCGGAATCTACAAAGAAACCATCCAATTGATCAAGACGCACAACCAAGATCGTATCCATACGATTTTGCACTTCTCAACAAATATAATCTGTTTCCTTATTCTAAGTGGTTATTCTATTCTGGGTAATCAACAACTCATTATTCTTAACTCGTGGGTTCAGGAATTTCTATATAACTTAAGTGACACAATAAAAGCTTTTTCTATTCTTTTATTAACTGATTTATGTATAGGATTCCATTCAACTCATGGTTGGGAACTAATGATTGGTTCTGTCTATAAAGATTTTGGATTTACTCAGAATGATCAAATTATATCTGGTCTTGTTTCCACTTTTCCAGTCATTTTAGATACAATTTTTAAATACTGGATTTTCCGTTATTTAAATCGGGTATCTCCGTCGCTTGTAGTGATTTATCATTCAATGAATGACTGAAAAAATGATCCACTGATCCAATTTGTTTTTTGTATATAAAAGCGAAACATTCAAAATTTTACTTATTCTTTTTCTTTCTACTCGTATTCTTCCTATATTCTAGGAAAATGATTTCAGTAAATAGCAGAATCATGGATAGGGAACGATGTCAGTAACCTACCTAATCTTATTGTAAAAATTTTCAGAATGATTGGACCATGCAAACTAGAAATGCTTTTTCTTGGATAAAGGAAGCGATTACTCGATCCCTTTCCGTATTGCTCATGATATATATAATAATTCGAGCACCCATTTCAAATGCATATCCTATTTTTGCCCAGCAGGGTTATGAAAATCCGCGAGAAGCAACCGGCCGTATTGTATGTGCCAATTGCCATTTAGCTAATAAGCCCGTAGATATTGAGGTTCCACAAACGGTACTTCCCGATACTGTATTTGAAGCAGTTGTTCGAATTCCTTATGATATGCAAGTGAAACAAGTTCTTGCTAATGGTAAAAAGGGAGCTTTGAATGTGGGGGCTGTTCTTATTTTACCAGAGGGTTTTGAATTGGCCCCTCCCGATCGTATTTCGCCCGAGATTAAAGAAAAGATAGGTAATCTGTCTTTTCAAAGCTATCGTCCCACAAAAAAAAATATTCTTGTGGTAGGCCCCGTTCCTGGTCAGAAATATAGTGAAATTACCTTTCCT